TCCTCTCTCTCACCAGTTTCTCCTCAAACCTACCCCCACTCCAGCAACTAATCTTATTCTTTTCTTGGATCTGGTTCGTGATATTGCGAAAAGACCCATAAATTTATCTATGAATTTTCCTATATTAAACTATTTACAGTACTATTATATAATTCTATATATATATGACTCTTGTTTTTGTCTTCGTTAGTTAGATTTCTCTGTACTTCAAACGAATCTAAAGCTCCGGAGTCTATCTTTTTACAGGTCAAACCAAAAATGAAAAAGACATTGCCTATTTTACCTTTATCTGTCAGAAAAAAAGGAACCTCCCCTTTTTTTGTCCCTGTCCCTAAATGAATGAAATACAATAGTAAATAATAGTAGACTGGAAATGAAAGTCTCTTTCTTTCTCGCATCCGTTCTCTATCACATTATTGAAACAAAAAGATCGGATGCCTTGATATGGAAATATTTGGTACATGAAACCACGATCTGATGTAGATTGTAGATTTATTAATAGAAATATTGGAATCAAAGAAATATATTCAAAAAAAGAAGGTTTTTGTGACTCGGACGAAACGTTTCTCTGTATAGGAACAGAATAGCCATTTATTCCTATGAAGCATCCAGGAACAAGAACATTAAATCAGAAATATCGACAAATTCTTCCGTATCCCAAGGAAATAAAAAATAATAAAGGGGGTACGCTGCTACAATTTTATCTCTACTATTGAATTTGAATATCAGAATAGCTCATATAGTCATGATTCAATGGGTCAGGTCCACTTACTTTTTCTTTTGTTGATTTCTAAAGTGACTATAGTAGTTCTCCTACTCAGCGAAATGACTGATCATGATAATCAAGACAAATGTTCAACTTTATAACTATACTACTATAAAAAGAAATATAAACTACTATAAAAAGAAATATAAAAAAGAACTTATTATATTTCTTTTTATATTTATGTGGATGTTTCCTTTTTTGCCATTTATTTTACAAAGAGCAACAATATCCCTATTTTCCGCCCCAAACCGAAAACTTAGATTAGAGTTTTTCGAAAAAAGCCCCTTATCGGATTTGAACCGATGACTTACGCCTTACCATGGCGTTACTCTACCGCTGAGTTAAAAGGGCTCATTTGATTCAATTGTTGAATGAACCAACAGCCACTATGAGTCTACTGTATGTACCTATGTATATAATATACATCATATATATAGATCTCGGCTCGTTCAGGACCAATAATTTTTTTTTACTTCAGATTTCTTTGAGAAGGCTAGGAAAAATGCTTATTTATATTTTAGCAATATTAATGCACTACATTTTTTCAAGACCGCCCCTAATGGATTTGTTTTTATTGACCCCCGAGATTCATTTGATTGAGACACAATTCAACGTAGACCCAAGATATTTCATCGAATCATGTGATGAAGAGATTCGACACGTACCCTGAAATTTTTATAGAAAAAAGAAATTGGATGGAAGCAGGAAATATTCTTCGGATTTAGTCATAGCATTACATTATATTGACAATTACAAAAAACTGTTCATACTATGAGTATAGTAGGCGATCAGGCGGGTATGCCCCCATCGTCTAGCGGTTCAGGACATCTCTCTTTCAAGGAGGCAGCGGGGATTCGACTTCCCCTGGGGGTAGGGTACTACGAAAGGAGGTTGATCGTGGATTTATCCATAAGTATAAAATGGATTCTTCCTGGGTCGATGCCCGAGCGGTTAATGGGGACGGACTGTAAATTCGTTGGCTATATGTCTACGCTGGTTCAAATCCAGCTCGGCCCAAAAATCCGCCGATCCATCATGAGATAATGGAACAAATTTTGCCTCCATAAACCGGACGAAGAATAAAAGAAGACTTTTTTATGCTATATCCTTCATTTTTTTGTTCCCATAGATTATACTTTCTAATGATCTAATCTGTAACCTTAATATATAAGGAAGAGGTAAAGAAAAAATCCTTTTTCTTGTTCATCGAAAGAGTTATTATGAAATGATTTGAGTAATACATGCCATTCTCACTAAAGTAAAGCCCATACCCATGTGAATATCAACATATCGCTTCTATCTCTGTTACAACACAGCGATTCTAAATAGAAATATGCTATGAATTAAATAATAAGAATATGTACCCTGTACATCTTATTTCCCTGGGATTGTAGTTCAATTGGTCAGAGCACCGCCCTGTCAAGGCGGAAGCTGCGGGTTCGAGCCCCGTCAGTCCCGACCTAGGATCCGATGAATCCGTCAACTCATTTCTATATTTTCGGTGAAGGGGGAGGACTGAAAGCAAGATCTAATTCCCGCCGGAGGTCTTTTTTCTCGTCGAAGAAATACAAGAATTGAAATTAATTCTCGACTAGTACTGATTCGTGGGGAGAGACATATCTAGATTGGTACAATTGGTGGTAGGGTCCTATTCAGGATTTCAAGAGATACCGCACGGGTTTTACTTTTTCTATTGGTTCTGATCCATGGAATTCAATATAAGACCTACCCGCTTCCCGAGAGCATACATACAAATAAATAGGATTCCTTCGTTGTGCGATATAATAAAAATAACTTGACCTTAACATAGTTGGCGTGCCAGAATCCCTTTCAGATTCTATTAGAACCTCCTCCTTTTTTCTAGCTCCGATTTTTGGTAACCTCAATTCCTAATTGAAACCAATCTATCTATCTCACTTGCATACTGAATTTCGGATATGATATATGTTCCGGTCTCAATCCAAGGAAAGAAGCTTTTAATAAAAAAGAGATCAAAGAAAGAGTCGCCCTGCCCTACCTCGCTTAATAAGAAATGAATAATATTTCTTCTCCTGTTTTTTCTTTGAAGGGGTCCTATCGAAGAAAGAGCAAACTCAAAAAAGTAAATTTCTAAAAAAAGGGGATCTTTTAGACCCGAATCCATCTTTATCACGCCTCTTTGTCTTCCAAGAAATTTAGATCATACCAAACTTAATTAGTTTCGAACTTCACTTTTTCCATTTCATTTCTACTGTTTGGGTTTGTGACCAATTGAAATGGAAGACGGGTCGGATGATACCTCATCAGATGGTTGTATACGGAAGACGGTAGGTTATATATAGAAAAGAATGAAAAATTAAAAGGGATTCTTGATACAACCAACAAAGAATCCCTTTTTGGATTCGTTATGGATAAAAGATCCTCCTATAGTTATACTATTCAATTCTCGACAATGAATCGATCTGAAAGCTCAGATATTGTTATTCATGATATTGATCCGATTCAATATCAAATAACATTGGGATGTAATTCATTTTATTGAATTTAGAGGAGAAGATTTATCATCTCTATGGGATTAGATCCCGAGTTATTGTGAAGTAAAAAACGATGGGATTATGGAAGTAAATATTCTCGCATTTATTGCTACTGCGCTGTTCATTCTAGTCCCTACTGCTTTTTTACTTATCATCTACGTAAAAACCGTAAGTCAAAATAATTGATTCGAATGAAGCTTTACTTCTTTGTTCTTATCAATGATTGAAGAAATGAAAGGGATTTTCATTCCACGTCTTAAATGAAATGAGGGGACTAGAATCAGCAATATATGAGATCCGGTAGTATGGTAGAAAGAAATTTATTTCTTTCTACCATACTTTCTATTATTGTCTTGTCTAAAGTTGTATTGTATAAAGAGGTATAGGCTTCATCTAGATTAATCTACAAAATATGTATGTATATTGTATCTTCATATATGTACATATCTATAAATTTCATATATGTGATGTACATCATGTAAATAACACCCCAATTCTAGTTCTTCCGTGCATCTATTTTATTTGATTGATTTAAAGGTTATTTTTCATATAATCCATTACTGTAATCCAATATTGAAATGGAGATTTTTTATATTTAAAACCCCTTTGCAGAACGATATATGAAAAAAAGGCTACAGTTTGATTACTCAACTCAATTAGTAGTGCTTTTAGAGTCCGCTTCTTCCCCATACTACAAGTGAAAGGGAAAATGTAAAGACTACCATTAAAGCGGCCCAAGCAAGACTTACTATATCCATGTGAATTATGTCCCCTATCTCTATGAATATGAAGGAATTCGTCCATTATTGATCACTAATAATAGTGGAATCTATGGTGCAGAGTCAAAAAGGGATTATGACCAAACGCTATTGATCAAACAATCCAAAAAATCCACCCACAACAAGTTCCTGTATGATTTCTGGTAGAATAGGGAAGTATTAACCACAAGCAAGATACACAGGGACTTTCTTTGTATTATCAAGGAAATCCTCTTTAATGGAAGATGTAGGAATAGTAAGGCCTATTGTTTAGTTTCTTTTGTTGTCCTTACATAAGCAAAAAGAATAAAATATACAATCAAGGTAGATCACTACCTACTACATATCTCTCCAAAAGAAGGTTTTTTACTTTTGGTTTCCTCTATAATATAAAAAAAGGCAATTTTCTCTCCAATCTAACCCAAAACTCAGTCAGTAGACACTACCCGAGTTGTGGAAGGAAGGGGCTCAGGAAGTCTTGATAGCTAGACCTTCCTATACTAAAATCCTCTCTTGGGTCCTAGGCGCAAGGATTGAGAGTATAGAATCCCCAAAATTTGGAAATAAAGCAAGTATCACCAGTTCTAGTCTTTTTCCTCTGCTTCTTGCTTTTGCTGAGCAAAAATCCGGCTAGATCTAGCAGCAAAAAAAGAAAGTATTTCTCGTTTTTTGTAGATGAGGCGGCACCCAGATTTGAACTGGGGTAAAAGGATTTGCAGTCCCCCGCCTGACCACTCGGCCATGCCGCCAAACGGATATAAAATAGAGGGAACGCTTTCTTCTTTTTATTTCTTGAATATCATTATCCCTTTCCTAAACCTAAAAACTTTCCTTTTTTTATCTTTCACAAGCAAATGCGGGTTTTCAGTTACAGAATGAAAAATGCAGGGCAAATTGGAACCATTAACTATTGACTTGAATTCATGTCATGAAGAGTTCTTGGAACAAAAATTTCGTTTCCTT